TAGTCGCTTTAACTTGGGTTGGGTATCTAGGGAATAATCGCTTTCTTTAAAATAAAGTGCATTTTCCCTAGATACATCTATTCATATTCAATTCTGAATTTATTCGGAATAGATAGATTAGGCTAAAGATTAAAAACCCATTTCATCGTTTTTTTCTTTACTTTAAGTTTATAAAAAAAGATGCATTTCAAATTTATTGTATTTATTGTTCGGTAAATCGGGTGTAAAAGGTTTTTTCTATTTCTAGAATGTCCAAGATCTGTTTTACATCTTCTCTACGAAAATCTTTAATGTTCATAAGGTCTTCTTGACTCTTATTGAAAAGGTCCAATAATGTATGTATGTTGAACTTTTTGAGACAAGTATAGATCCTAGGAGGCAATTCTAATTGATCAATAAAAATATATTTCAATCCTATTTCTTTTTTCGTTTTTCTTAACTTAGTCAATCTATCATGAAAAGTAAAAAGGGGTAAAGTAACCTTGTACGGATTGTTCTCTAAATATAAGTTTTCTTCTTCCGCATGCAGAAAAGGAATCAATAAATCAATTAAATTCCGGGAGGCTTCATGAAGTGCTTCTTTAGGAGTTAAACTTCCATTTGTCCATATTTCGAGAAAAAGTATCTCTTGTTTTTCATTTCGATTCCCATAAGAATGAATACTATGATTGGCATTTCGAACAGGCATGAATACAGCATCTATAGGATAGCTTCCGTCTTGAAAGTTATTTGGTGTTTTTATATGATATCCGCGATTCCTCTCAATTTGTAATCCAATACACAAATTAATTGGTTGCATTAGTCTAGCTATATGCTGGGTATTATCAACAATTTTCACAGAAGGTGGTAAGATTATGTCTTCAGCAGTTACGCACCCAGGACCTTTGACACAAATAGACGCGTTGCAAGTTCCATACAGATTACTTCTCAATACAATTTCTTTCAAATTCATTAAAATTTCATGTACTGATTCTTGAATACCAACTATTGTAGAATATTCATGTGGTATTTTTTCAAATTTTGCACGGGTGATACACGTTCCTTCTATTTCCCCAAGCAAAGCTCTTCGCATCGCAATGCCTATTGTATCGGCTTGTCCTTTCCTAAGTCGAGACATAATAAAGCGTCCGTAATAAAGACGTTTACTGTCTATTCTTGATTCAACACACTTCCACTGTAGTGTCCGAGTAGATACTCTTACTTTCTCTCGACCCATATTCATATTAATATGATTTGCTCAGATCATTGAATCATTTATTTCTCTTGCAATTTAATTTCTTTCATTTTGATTTCTACACACGCCTTTTTTTAGGGGGTCTACAGCCATTATGTGGCATAGGAGTTACATCACGTACGAAACTTAATAGTATACCACTTCTACGAATAGCTCGTAATGCTGCATCTCTTCCGAGACCAGGACCCTTTATCATGACTTCTGCTCGTTGCATACCTTGATCGACTACTGTCCGAATAGCATTTCCCGCTGCGGTTTGAGCAGCAAATGGAGTCCCTCTTCTTGTACCCTTGAATCCACAAGTACCAGCGGAGGACCAAGAAATTACCCGACCCCGTACATCTGTAACAGTCACAATGGTATTGTTGAAACTTGCTTGAACATGAATAACTCCCTTTGGTATTCTACGTGTACTTTTACGTGAACCACTACGCCCATTCCTACGTGAACCCGTTCTTGCTAGAGATTTTGCCATACTTTATCATCGAAATCAGAAATATATGGATATATCCATTTCATCTTAAACGAGACCTTATATTTTTCATTGGATAGGATCCTTTTATTTGAGAGAGTCCTTTTTAAAAAGTTAACAAGATTAGCCCTGTCTTTGTTTATGTCTCGGATTTGAACATATTACTATGATGCGCCCCCTCCTACGGATCAGTCGGCATTTTTCACAAATTTTACGAACGGATGCCCTTATTTTCATAGTTGTCGTTCCCTAACTTATACTTTTGGATTGGAAGAAAATAGGTTTTTTGAAATTTGAAACCTCCCATTCTAGTTCCCTGAGGTGTATGTTGAAGTTGAAAAAACCACCTAATCTTTCGAACCCCTTTTTTTTTGCGGGGAGTCTAAAAATTATACGTTTTCTGGTTCAAGCATAACATAAAGACTTATTTGAATTTTGATTGATTGCTATTAGTTGTATCAAACTAAACACGTGGAATACTTCCTGAAACATAACCTAGAATTAGATCTTCATTAGCTAAATGAAATCCGAACATACCATTAGGAAGGGATTCAGTAATTTAAGCGTCCTGAATAAGTTTTTTGGTTCTTTCATTTTTTTAGCATTCTAGGTAAAACCCCTAGAAGTCTCACCTAACGTAGGAAGAGTGATATCAACTCTTCCGCCCTTTTTCGTTGACAAATAGGAAATTCTGAATCAAATTCGGTAATCATAAAGATTACCATATATAACACAAAATTTCTCCGCCGATTCCCTGGAGTCGAGCCTCTCGGTCTGTCATTAGACCTCGAGAAGTAGAAAGAATTACAATTCCCATCCCGCCTAGAATTCTAGGAATTCCTTGATAGTTAGAATAGATTCGTAGGCCAGGTCTACTAATCCGTTTTAAATTCAAAATACTTCCGGGTGGTCCTTTCCTATTCCTTCGATGTCGGAGGGTTAAAACAAAAAAATCGTTGTTGTTTTCCTGATGTTTTCTCACGTTTTCGATAAAACCTTCTTGTAAAAGTATTTTAACAATTTTTTCAGTGATGTTAGTAGATGCTATTCGAACCGTCCCTTTTCTATTCATGTCGGCATTTCGTATAGAAGTTATTATGTCAGCAATAGTGTCCCTACCCATGATAAACTAAAATTATTCTTTCCCTCCTATTTTTCGTATAATCAACATGCTTTTATTTCAATTTATTTATATTTATTATTTCTATTTAGTTTTAGTTAAATATTATTTGAATCTTTAATTATGTTATATAAAGGTATATGCGTGAGATACAATCGAATTTCATGCAAATACTATGTATAATAGAAATATTATTATATTATAATAATTATAATACCTCAGGTGCTAATGAAACTATTTTAGTGAAACTTAACTGTCTCAATTCTCGGGCAATCGCACCAAAAACTCGAGTTCCTTTTGGATTTCCTTCTTGATCAATAACAACTGCAGCGTTGTCATCATATCGTATTATCATACCGTTGTCGCGTTTAAGTTCTTTACAAGTACGTACAATGACAGCTCGGATCACTTCTGATCTTTCTAGAGGTGTATTTGGCAATGCTTCCTTGATTACAGCAACAACAATGTCACCAATATGAGCATATCGTCGATTACTAGCTCCGACGATTCGAATACACATCAATTCTCGAGCCCCGCTGTTATCCGCTACATTCAAATGGGTTTGAGGTTGAATCATATCATTTTTGAATCTGTTCTTTCAATGTAAAGCAAAGAGTGAAGGAAAAAAAAAAAAAGAAATATTCGTTGTCAAAATGTCAAAATCAAAAAATGCAATTGTTTTTTTATCCCCAAGACTTTTTTCTTTGGTTCTACGTTTCTATCTATCCCGAAATAATGAATTGAGTTCGTATAGGCATTTTTGAGGCGGCTATTGAAATAGCCTTTCTGGCTATATTTTCCGCGACCCCCCCCATTTCATAAAGTATTCTACCGGGTTTAACGACAGCTACCCAATATTCGGGAGATCCCTTACCCGAACCCATACGTGTTTCTGTCGGTCTTACTGTAACTGGTTTGTCTGGAAATATGCGGACCAAAATTTTTCCACCACGCCGCACGTTTCGTGTCATTGCTCGCCGCCCTGCTTCTATTTGTCTAGATGTAATCCAAGCCGGCTCAAGTGCCTGAAGAGCATATTTACCGAAAGAAATACGATTGCCTCGAGAAGATATCCCTTTCATTCTTCCTCTATGTTGTTTACGAAATCGGGTTCTTTTGGGGTTATAGTTGATGCTTCTTTTTCAATTTCATCTCTACTACAAAACCGGACATGAGAGTTTCTTCTCATCCGGCTCCTCGCGAATTAAATTAAAATTAAAGGATTCAAATTTAATGAAAATATACTCAATTTTTGATTCTTTTTTGAGATTTTATCCAATTTATTATAAGTTCTCTATCTTGTTTGGATATCTACTTAAACATCTATTTTCGTTTATTTTCTATTTTCGTTTATTTCTAGATAATTTTTTTATAGTTTACTTTCTATTTTATATCTAAATATATATTTCTCTAATATTTCTATATAAATACTTACTTTTTTTTATAACGAATCTTTATTTTGTTTTGTCTTTTATCATATTGGATCAAACAAGATTGACCAATCTAATAAAAATCTTCGCGGGCGAATATTTACTCTTTCAATATCTATTTCAGCTGGGGGTTACATCATAATTTCTCAGAATAAATGAATTGTCCCCGGTTCGTTACGCCATCCCACCACTGAATTATTCGGATTTGTTTTTCACTAGAATCCGCTAGATTCATAGGTTCCGTCGTTCCCATCGCCTCTCAATTAATGGTTAGGTTTGAATTCTACAATGGAGCCCCCGTGAAATTTGTTCTTGAGTCAATCTTCTCAGTCTTTATTGGCTCGAGGCTCGTGATTTTTTTTTTTTATGAACAGATTCTCTAGTTATGTGTGAATCAGTATTGATGCGTTCTAACACTGCCTTTTCTGAGATGGTTCATAAACCTTACATATATTGGAATGGTTGAGATAGCAATGATATTCTTTTTCTTTCTTTCTTTCACCCCTCCCTTTATCTGCATACTTTTCTCGCAAAATAATATTGGTTTTTCTTTTTTGGTTATGCAAAAAAAATTTCAGTTGCTCCAATGATATGGATATGATCAATATATCATATCTCGACTGTTTTTTTGTATCCAGATAATACGAAGTAATGAGTTGGTTATTAGTTCATCGTAGAGGTCGATCCATTTTTTTTTGAACCCTATCCTCGAAAAAAACCAACGAGTCACACACTAAGCATAGC